GGTTTTTTGTTTCCCACGATAATTTTGAAAATGAACGTTTAAATGTCCTTCAAAGGTAAGTAAATAGATCCGAAACATATAAAACGCGGTTAATCCCGCCGTGGCCCAAGCTATTATTGCGAAAATTGGCGAATACAACCAACTATCATTAAGAATTTCATCTTTGGACCAAAAACAAGCAAGAGGTGGAATACCACAAAGAGAAAGTGTACCTAATAAAAATGTGATTTTGGTAATTGGTACATGTTTTCTTAAACCTCCCATAAGACCCATATTCTGGCTTTTAGCTGGAGAATATCCAACAATAGTTTCCATTGAATGAATAATGGATCCGGATCCTAAAAATAATAATGCTTTGGAATAAGCATGAGTAATCAAATGAAATAAAGCGCTTCGATAAGACCCCATACCTAGAGCTAACATCATATAACCCAATTGGGACATTGTGGAATAGGCTAAACCTCTCTTAATGTCTTGTTGAGCAAGAGCTAAAGTAGCTCCTAATAATACTGTTATTATTCCTATAACCGAAATCAAATACATTATGTAAGGTATAACTCTGAAAAGAGGAAGAAGCCGAGCTACAAGAAAAATCCCCGCCGCTACCATAGTAGCAGCATGTATAAGAGCCGAAATAGGAGTAGGCCCCTCCATGGCATCAGGTAACCATATATGAAGGGGGAATTGGGCGGATTTAGCAACTGCACCGGCAAATAAGAGAACAGCGCATAACGTAATAAATAGAAGATTTACCTCATTATTATAAATCAAGTTAGTGAATATTTCGAATAAATCCCTAAATTCGAAACTCCCCGTTATCCAATAAAAACCTAAAATTCCTAATAATAAACCAAAATCCCCTACACGATTAGTTACAAAGGCTTTTTGACAAGCATTTGCCGCAACAGGTCGTGTAAACCAAAATCCTATTAATAGATAGGAACACAGCCCAACCAATTCCCAAAAAATATAAATTTGTATCAAATTGGAACTAGTAACTAATCCCAACATGGAAGTACTGAAAAAACTCATATAAACAAAAAATCTCAAATATCCTTGATCATGAGCCATATAATTATCACTATAAATAAGAACCATAATTCCAACAGTAGTGATTAATATTGACATAATAGAAGTAAGTGGGTCGATCAAGTATCCGAAGTCTAAAGAAAAATCATTATTGATGATCCAAGACCATCCATATTGATAAAAAGAACTGCTATTGATTTGCTGAATAGACAGGGAGATTGAAAAAATCATGACTATGCTTAACAATAAAACACTCTGAAAAGCCCACATACGGCGAAAACTTTTTGTTGCCGTTGGAAAAAGAATAAGTCCCGCTCCTATTAACATAGGGACTGGAAGTGGAATGAAAGGTATGATCCACGCATATTCATATGTCTGTTCCATAAAAAAGTTTTGAATTCTTAATTAATTGTTTCCGATTCACCGGATCTTACCTCTTTTGAAAGGAGTCAATAAAAAGTAAAAATATGGACTAACTTAAACTAATTTTAAATTTTAATCGAATTTTCTATTCTTACTTATTCTGAGTCTTTGCTAAATACTTCAACTATTGAAATCACAAAGTTACAATTGGTCAAATGATATGAAAGGGATTAATTACTAATCTCCTTTGAAATAGGCCTATTTTTGATCCAAGTTTGACCAAAGATAGTGAATCGAACGGGGATTCAAGTTTTTCATTTCCTGAAGTAAAAACGCGGTTCTTATCTTTAAACCTTTCGAAGTATTTTATTGCATGTAAATGAAATGTGGAACCATAAAAAAAAATCGAATATTTTTGGGATTCCTTATTTTATTTTTGATTTTTATTAAGTTCAATTTCTTAAGTTCAACTAATTTTCTTTCTTCATTTCTACGGAAAAGCCGATTATCAAATTCTATAGGTATAGATTTTATGAATCAAAAAGAATGGGAAATTGTGAAATAAAGATACCAGTCACTAGAGAATCTTTTCTTTTTTACGATTATGAATGTTTTATGGAATAGAAAGACTTGAAAAAACGCATATTGGCCTTCTGTTTTTATTTCCAGTATTCTGCAATTTTGACATATCTTTTACCTATCTCGATAATGTTTTATTTGAGGAGAACACTATTAGCTCGAAAATAAATATGTATTAAAAATAATTCGTTTTGAACAATAGATGTCTTTCACATCCAGCTATAACAATGAGTAATTTTTTAATTTATAAATGGCAGTTCCAAAAAAACGCACTTCGACATCAAAAAAGCGTATTCGTAAAAATATTTGGAAAGGGAAGGGGTATTGGATAGCATTAAAGGCTTTTTCGTTAGCGAAATCTCTTTCTACCGGGAATTCAAAAAGTTTTTTTGTACGCCAAACCCAAATAAATAAGTAATAAAACGTTAAAATAATTTGAATCAACTTGAAAAAATAATTCAATTATTCTTAAATTATTCAATTAGATAATAATTGAATAATTTAACGATTTCCCCTTCCTATTTGATATTGATTAACTCCCCAATCCATATGTAATGGAACTCTATTCGCTTTTCTGATTGATATAGTAAATAATTGATATATAAAATAATAGAATTAGGAAATCCTCTATTTACTATATCAATCACTGAATAATAACTTTTTTGTTGATGTTGACAAAAGAATAAAGATCATTTCTATTCCAAGGTGGGGAGTTTTATTTTCCCCATCGACCTATTTGCAGAATAAAATGAAAAAAAAATTCTATATTTGCATCTCTATAGCTATAGAAGAACGTATATAAAAATCTTTAGTGAAAGTTAAAAACTCATTGAAATTTATTGATTCTATTTTGAAACCTTTTTGTTTTGTCGACCTTTCTAACTTTTGATTTTCTCTGAATTATTATATAGTCCCCCATATATATCTTGCCCTTAACCCAATAGAGAAAATTGATTAATGAAATTTTGTATGGCTAATTGTGAATTTTGAGCGATACAAAATGGGTTCTTTTCTTTCTATTTTGTCGTCAAAATCCCTTTTTTGTTTTATTTTAGATTTCTAATTTAGATTTCTAAAAAAAAAAATAAGAAATTGCTGCTTAAACAATGAAAACAAAAATTTTTCACTCTATTCCTTATTCCTTAATTTGAGTATAGAACGGTTTAGTTACAAGAGTTGAATTCTGAATTCGAGGAAAGCATAAAATATAGGAAAGTCCCAGGTTAAATAAAAAAACTAAGACTCTAAACTCAAATCGAAAATAATGAACCTTCAACCTCAAATTCCTATTTGAACAACTTTTTATTGTTATTGATCCATTTGAATCATTACTAAACTAAAATAGCTTACTCAATCTCGACGATTGCTTATTCATAGGCTATTATGAGTTCAAGACAGGCCGCTATGGTGAAATTGGTAGACACGCTGCTCTTAGGAAGCAGTGCTAATGCATCTCGGTTCGAGTCCGAGTGGCGGCATACCATCTTCTAAAAAGGATAAATAGATCTTATAATGAATTCAATTCCCGATTTCCATTTTCGAATTATGTAATTAAGGGACTCTTATTTTTTAAGATTTTTTATGATATTTTCAACCTTAGAGCATATATTAACTCACATTTCCTTTTCGATCGTTTCAATTGTAATTACAATTCATTTGATAACCCTTTTAGTCGAGGAAATTGTAAAACTATACGATTCGTCAGAAAAGGGCATAATAGTGACTTTTTTCTGTATAACAGGATTATTAGTTACTCGGTGGATTTCTTCAGGACATTTCCCACTAAGCGATTTATATGAATCATTAATTTTCCTTTCATGGAGTTTCTCCCTTATTCATATAATTCCGTATTTCAAAAAAAATGTTTTCATTTTAAGTAAAATAACTGGACCAAGTGCTATTTTGACCCAAGGCTTTGCTACTTCAGGTATTTTAACTGAAATACACCAATCTGGAATATTAGTACCTGCTCTTCAATCGGAGTGGTTAATAATGCACGTAAGTATGATGATATTGGGCTATGCAGCCCTTTTATGTGGATCGTTATTATCAGTAGCACTTCTAGTGATTACATTTCGTAAAAACAGAAAGCTTTTTTATATTTATAAGAGCAATGGTTTTTTAAACGCGTCATTTTTCGTGGGTGAAAATGTTTTCGAAAATACTTCGTTTTTTTCTGCTAAAAATTATTACAGGTTCCAATTGATTCAACAATTGGATTATTGGAGTTATCGGGTTATTAGTTTAGGATTTACTTTTTTAACCATAGGAATCCTTTCGGGAGCGGTATGGGCTAATGAAGCGTGGGGGTCATATTGGAATTGGGACCCAAAAGAAACTTGGGCATTTATTACTTGGATCGTATTTGCAATTTATTTACATACTCGAACAAATAGAAATTTGCGGGGTGCAAATTCTGCAATTGTAGCGTCTATAGGCTTTCTTATAATTTGGATATGCTATTTTGGGGTCAATCTATTAGGAATAGGGTTACATAGTTATGGTTCTTTTCCATCAACATTTAATTGAATTCAAGACAAGTTATTACAAATACAAGAGCGGGTGACGCATTGTATGAACTAACATGTGGGCCGTGTGAATCATCAATACAATATTTGATTCACACGGTTTTCTATCATATGTAGTTCAATTTCATTGTTTTTACTTAATTCTTCTCTTAATTGATCTTAATTAAAGAAAAAAAGAAGACTTTTTTTCATTGTCCAAGAATGTTTTTAAAAACAAACATAGGTTTTTTTATTTCAGTCATCCAATTATTTCTAAAAAAAATAAGATAGAATAACTTCGACCTTGTCAACTGCTAATGAAAGAACGAAATCGGGGTATATACCAATACCTATGACGGGTAAAAAGATGGAGATCGAAAGAAATAACTCTCGCGGTCCAGAATCAAAAAACGAATCCTTCGGAGCGTTAAATAGCTTGTATCCATAGAACATCTGGCGTGGCATAGATAATGAATAAATAGGAGTTAATATAATTCCAATTGCCATTACAAAAGTAATTAGTAGTTTTGGAATTAAAAGATATTTTTGGCCGGTAATTATTCCAAAAAATACTAGCAATTCGGCAACAAAACCACTCATACCTGGTAATGCAAGGGAAGCCATCGAAAAGCTACTAAACATCGTGAACATTTTTGGCATTGGAATAGCTATTCCGCCCATTTCGTCAAGATAAACAAGGCGGATTCTATCATAAGTCGTTCCCGCCAAGAAAAAAAGTGCAGCACCAATAAATCCATGAGAGATTATTTGTAAAAGGGCTCCATTAAGTCCCGTATCGGTTAGAGAACTAATTCCTATAATTATGAAACCCATATGAGAGACAGAGGAATAGGCTATTCTTTTTTTTAAATTCCGTTGGCCAAGAGATGTTGAAGCTGCATAGATTATTTGTATTGTACCTATTATCATCAACCAAGGAGAAAATATAGAATGGGCATGAGGTAATAATTCCATATTGATTCGAATTAATCCATACGCTCCCATTTTTAATAAGATTCCGGCTAGAAGCATACAAGTACTGTAATGTGCTTCTCCATGGGTATCTGGTAACCATGTGTGTAGGGGGATAATGGGCGATTTGACAGCAAAAGCAATAAAAAATCCAATATAGAAGATTATTTCTAAAATCACAGGATATGATTGATTAACTGATGTTTCAAAATTTAATGTTGGTTCATTAGAACCATATAAAGCAACACCCAAAACTCCCATTAAGAGAAAAATAGAACCCCCTGCCGTGTACAAAATAAATTTTGTAGCTGAGTACAGACGTTTCTTTCCTCCCCACATGGCTAGAAGTAGATAAACAGGAATTAATTCTAACTCCCACATGATGAAAAAAAGTAAAAGGTCCCGAGACGAAAATGATCCAATTTGACCACTGTACATTGCTAACATGAGAAAATGGAATAATCTAGAATCTCGAGTAACTGGCCAAGCCGCTAAAGTCGCTAAAGTCGTGATAAATCCTGTTAATAAAATGGGTCCTATAGAAAGTCCATCTATTCCTAATCTCCAATGGAAATCAAAAAAATCGACCCATTTATAATCCTCTACTAGTTGGATTAATGGATCATCCGATTGGAAATGATAACAAAATGCATAAGTTGTTAGAAGGAGTTCTAAAATACATATACATATGGTATACCACCGGATTACCCTATTTCCTTTATGGGGAAGAAAGAAAATTAAAGAACCCGCAAATATCGGAAAAACTACAATTATTGTTAACCAAGGAAAATAATTCGTAGTAAAGACAAGATACACTTAGACCAAAAAAACCCGTGCTCAAAATATTTTGATTTTCGAGCACAGGTTTGTCGGTAAAAAAATTAAATGGATTCAAGTAGAGTTTTCTCGAACGTATCAATAAGCTAGACCCATACTGCGAGTTGTTTCATGCCATAAATAAACTCGTACACTCAAGAAATCCGTTGGGCAGGCGGATTCACATCTCTTACAACCAACGCAGTCCTCTGTTCGTGGAGCAGAAGCAATTTGTTTAGCCTTACAACCGTCCCAAGGTATCATTTCTAATACATCCGTGGGGCAGGCTCGGACACATTGAGTACATCCTATACACGTATCATAAATCTTTACTGAATGTGACATTTGGTCTATACGTTTTTTAATGTTCTAAATTTTCGATCTAGTAAACTTAGAAACGAATTATATATTTATATACCAGATGAATCAATGAGTTATCAGAATTTTCTAATCAACCCCTTTCTGGATTGGTTTATGAGATATGAGAGAGGCCAAAATACTTTGATTTCTTATATTTTGCAAATAAGATCATACTTTACGTATTAAACATGCTAATTAAAATCGCTTTCTCAATATTAGAATGTAAATGATTACTATTAATTATTCAACAAATTTGATTGGTTGATACGAGTTGATTTTCTATTACGATAAATTGATGAAACAATAGCCAGTCCAATGGCTGCTTCAGCGGCTGCAATAGCTATAACAAAAATTGAGAAAATGTCTCCTTTTAATTGACGATTATCAAAAAAATCAGAAAATGTTACAAAATTTATATTAACCGCATTCAATAGAAGTTCAAGACACATAAGGGCTCTAACCATATTTCGACTTGTGATCAATCCATAGATACCGATAGAAAATAAATAGGCACTCAAAACAAGTACATGTTCGAGAATCATTAAACAACTCCTTATCAATCTCGACTCCTTTCAATATGAACAACAATTCAACTAATTTAATAGACTAGTATATAACAAGTATGGAACAAAGAAATATATTGGTACTAGATTGACCTAAAGTCTTTCTATTTATCCAGCTAGAATTCAAATAGAATTGAAGGAAAATGAATGTGATAAGACAGAACAAAATTTTATTTTAATTCCAAGTTTTAATAGAAATTTTTTATTGACGAGCTACAGCAATTGCACCTATTAAAGCAACTAAAAGGATTATTGAAATAAGTTCAAATGGGAGAAAAAAATCTGTTGATAAATGAATTCCAATTTGTTGACTATTACTTAGAAAATCTTGCTCTATAATCTGGTTTGATCTTGTAGTCCAAATAATCCCGTACCATGACGTATCTGAAATAATAGTAATTAGTGAAATAAAAAGACTTATACAAACCATCGAAGTAATTCCATCTCCTACGGTCCAAAGATGAAAATCCTTGTAATATTCGGAGCCATTCATGAACATCACAGCAAAAATGATTAAAACATTTATAGCTCCTACGTAAATAAGTAGCTGCGCAGCAGCTACAAAATAGGAGTTAGATAGAATATAGACTAACGATGTACAAACAAGAACCAATCCCAAGGAAAAGGCCGAATAAATTGGATTGGGAAGTAATACCACTCCTAGACCCCCTAATATAAGACCCGATCCTAGAAAGACTAAAAGAAAATCATGTATTGGTTCAGATAAATCCATTTTTTATAAAAAATCAAAAACGAAGAATTTCATGACTTTATTGACCTGACCAGGAAAAAAACAGTTTTTCTATTTTTTATGATACTTTGAAATTGTTAATTGAATGAAATTCTAATGGGTATAAATTGAGGTGGATGCTTTTATTTTATTGGACCACTATCCATTCTTTACTCGTCGAAAGAGTAGTTTAAACCTATCTATTTTTGATATCATTTATCTACTTTGAAACCATTACTATTTTACTATTATCTAATTACTATTTTACTATTATCTATTATAATATATAATATGGAAATCGATTTTGTTTTCAATCTAAATTAAGCTAGTAGTCTCATTAAGCAACCACTAGTTTGAATTGCCCAAGCAAAAATCTCATTGTTTTAGATCCGAACTAAGCCTTCGTAATTCGTAATTTTTTTGAATCGAATTAAGGGTTTATTCATTCTTTATTTGAGGTAAATTCAAAATTGTTCGAATTGTGTAATCATCAATTACTGACATTGGTAAGCGACCCAAAGCGATTTGATTATAATTCAATTCGTGACGATCATAAGTAGAAAGTTCATATTCTTCAGTCATTGATAAACAATTTGTTGGGCAATACTCAACACAATTACCACAAAATATACAGATTCCAAAATCAATACTGTAATTCAGCAATCGTTTCTTTCGAATATCAGTTTCCAACTTCCAATCAACAACGGGTAAATCTATAGGACATACACGCACACATACCTCACAAGCAATGCATTTATCAAATTCAAAGTGTATTCGGCCTCGGAAACGTTCCGATGTGATCAATTTTTCGTAGGGGTATTGAATAGTTACAGGTAAACGATTTGCGTGGGACAGGGTAATGATGAAACCTTGGCCGATGTATCTGGCGGCTCGTATTGTTTGTTGACCATAATTTAGGAATTCCGTTATCATAGGGAGCATATGTTGAATATCTATAAAAAAGATTTTATGCTTGTTTCTTTCTCTTGTTTGAGACAAGTCGTGAATCTAGGATATTGTGGTCTTTTACAGTGAAAGAAGTTGGAACGAGGTTGTCAATAATAGATTACCTAGAGAAATCGGTAAAAGAAATTTCCACCCAAGATTTAATAGTTGGTCCATTCTCAGCCTCGGTAAGGTCCATCTTGTTGCAATAGGAATGAACAAAAACAAATAAGTTTTGGCTAATGTGATAAAAATACCAATTAGTCTTCCAAAGACTTTACCCCTTTTATTTATGCCAAATAGCTCAGGAACTAATATGTACGGAATAGAAAGATTCCAACCTCCCAAGTAAAGAACTGTTACAAATAATGAAGAAACTAGTAGATTCAGATATGAAGCAATGTAAAATAAACCAAATTTGATACCTGAATATTCGGTTTGATACCCTGCTACTAATTCTTCTTCTGCTTCTGGTAAATCAAAAGGTAATCTTTCACACTCGGCGAGAGACGAAATTAGAAAAACGATAAACCCGATGGGTTGACGCCACAAATTCCACCCCCAAAAACCATATTTTGACTGCGCTTCCACTATATCAACTGTACTTGAACTATTAGATAATCATAGTCGATGATAACATCACTGTGCCCATCGCTATTACAGAACCGTACGTGAGATTTTCACCTCATACGGCTCCTCAGAGGTCACAACTAAATCTAAGGGCCCTTTCCTCTTCTTTATCTTGATATGTTTGTCAGATAGAGTCAAAATCTATCCTAAGGTCCCAAATTAGACCAATGGAATTCTGTCTGCTATATTTAAAATTAATAAATAAGTGCTTCTGAATTTATCTCATCTTTTAAGAATTTTAATTTGGCTTTGTTGATTAATAACCTTATCATTAAATAAAATAAAAAAAATGTGCTTTATAGCAATATCACATATACATTTCAACCTGGAATTTTCAATTACGAAAAAAATTAGAGAGTTGATTAGTTCATGAATCATGACAAAAATTTGATCTCTCTAAATATAAATAGAAATCAAAATGAAATTATAGGAAAGAAAGAATAAGAACAAAAAAAGAAAAAGGAAGAAAAAAACAACGACATCTCTCCTTTTTTCTTTTGCAATTAGATTCTTTTCTTTCTATTTTGATTTATTTTATTTCATTCCTATTCTCCTTTCTCCGAAAAAGGGCCTTTAACCAAAGTAAAAGATTACTTCGTTCTTGATAGTTATTTACTTACTCAGTGGATAGGAACATACTCTGGATCAGAATCATGGGGAGTACTTCTTGATCATTTCTACGAACGTAAAGCCCCAATTTGAATTCCTTTTATGTACAGAAATATCCTCTTGGATAACTTACATAATCTCAATTATTAATCCTTTGTGTATCTTGGTCTTCCTAACCATCCACTTATTTTTTCTTTCAAAAACCTCCTGTTGTGGAAATCCATCTATGGTAATAGACAAGAAAAACTCCATACAGTTGATCTTTTGAACCCGCTTCAAGTTATCATGAGAATTCACGAATCTTGGGGTAAATAATCTCTATTGCTTATGTTTACTTTTTTCATCATTTGATTTTTGTACATAGGAAATGAGACTCAACTTTTTACTGCAAATTTAGAAGCCGTTTTCTTTCACTCATATAACTATCTGGTTTAGTTCATCAACTTAAATGCTGAAGAAAAATATATATATAGTCAATCAAATCTTTTTATCCTTGTTTCTAGAAAGAAAAGAATTTGGAGACATTTTCGGGCTCACCGAATCACACGTAGAGATATTGATAACACACATAGAGCTAATGGTATTTCATAACTAATTGATTGAGCAGCTGCCCGTAGACCACCCAAAAAGGAATATTTATTATTTGATCCATACCCCGACATAAGAAGTCCAACGGGAGCAATACTTGAAATGGCAATCCAGAAAAAAACACCAATACTAAGATCGGCTAGAACAAGGTGATCACCAAAAGGAATTACTGAATAACTTAGAAAGATAGATATTACTGCTATGGATGGTCCGATACTGAATAAACGAGTATCTCCTGTAGATGGAATAAGGTTCTCTTTCAAAAGTAGTTTTGTCCCATCTGCTAGAGCTTGAAGAATTCCTAAAGGTCCGGCATATTCAGGTCCGATACGTTGTTGTATTCCTGCAGATATTTCTCTTTCTAACCAAACAATTACTAGTACACCTATTGTGATTCCTAATACAAGAGTCAAAATAGGTACAAGAATCCATATGATCCCATAGACTTCTTTTAAGGATTCCAATTTGGAAAAAGAATTGATAGTCTCCATTTCTGTTGTATCAATTATCATTTCAACGATCAACTTCTCCCATAATGATATCTATGCTACCTAGTATTGTCATAATATCAGCCAATTTCATTCTTTTAACTAACTGAGGAAGAATTTGCAAATTGATAAAACCTGGTGGGCGAATTTTCCATCTCCAAGGAAAAACGCTCTGATCTCCTATCAGAAAAATTCCCAATTCTCCTTTTGGGGCTTCAACTCTCACATAAAGTTCTTGTTTCGACAATTCAAAAGTTGGAGAAGGTTTTTTACTAATAAACCGATATTCAAAATCATTCCATTCAGGATCTTTTAATCTGTCAAAACGTCGGATTTCTAAATTTTCGTAAGGCCCTCCTGGAATTCCTTCCAGAGCCTGTTGAATAATCTTTATGGATTCTGTCATTTCACTGATTCGTACTAAATAACGAGCTAATGAATCCCCTTCTCGTTGCCATTGAACCTGCCAATCAAATTCGTCGTAAGACTCATAATGATCAACTTTACGAAGATCCCATTCTATTCCGGAAGCTCGTAGCATTGGTCCCGATAAACCCCAATTTACTGCCTCGTCTCTTCCAATAATTCCTACGCCTTCAACTCGTTCTAAAAAAATGGGATTCCGGGTAATAAGTTTTTGATACTCAGCAACCCCTGTTAAAAAATAATCACAAAAATCCAAACATTTATCTATCCAGCCATAGGGTAGATCAGCAGCCACTCCTCCAATACGAAAATAATTATGCATCATTCGCATACCAGTGGCCGCTTCGAATAGGTCATATATCAATTCTCTTTCTCGAAAAATATAGAAGAAAGGGGTCTGCGCACCAATATCCGCCATAAAAGGACCGAGCCATAATAAATGAGAAGCTATCCGACTCAACTCCAACATAATGACTCTGATATAGCTAGCCCTTTTAGGTACTTGAATATTGCCTAATTGTTCGGGTCCATTTATGGTTATTGCTTCTGTGAACATAGTAGCTAAATAATCCCACCGTGTTACATAAGGCAAATATTGTATAATTGTTCGGTTTTCTGCAATTTTCTCCATCCCTCTATGTAAATAACCCAATATTGGTTCGCAGTCGACAACATCTTCACCATCTAGAGTAACGATGAGTCGAAGAACACCGTGCATTGATGGGTGCTGAGGCCCCATATTGACTATCATGAGGTCTTTTCTTGTAGTTGGTGCAGTCATAAGTTTTTTAACGATTCATTCTTCCATGAATTACTGAAAGTGAAAAGAAGTTCATCAAAATTTAATCGAAACATATAAGTGAAAATGCAATAACTCTTCAAATTAATTTAATAAAATTAACGAGTTTTTGTCTCTCGAATGGCCAATTTATTAATTAATTCTTTATAACGTACTCTATTTTTTTTTGCCAAATAAGCTAGCAGTCGTTGACGTTTTCCCAAAATTTTCTTCAAACCTCTCTGAGATAAATAGTCTTTTTTGTGCAATTCTAAATGTGAAGTAAGTCTCTGTATCTTATTGGTGAAATTGAATACTTGAAATTCAACAGATCCTTTCTTTTCTTCTTGAGAAGTAACTGAAATGACATAATTTTTTACCATAAACGAATTTCCCCTTTCTTTATTTTACAGATATGGATTTTTTCGAATTTTATTGATCAGTAATAATAATGCCAGTAATTTGAACGTGGTATATAGACTTAATTTCTTTATGAACCTCTAATTTTATCAATTCCAATAAATTAATCAAATTAAAAAATTGATTCAGATAGGAATCCAAAAAGGTGATAGATACGTTTTTTTCATTCACAAAAGCGAATAATTGAAACCTAAAATCCTAAAATGAAAAATATTCTGTTGATTCATTTTTAGATCTAATCGATACCTTATTTTATTGATTTAGTATCGTCTACTCGAATTAGATTCGAATGAGATGTAAAACAAGGCATGTGTGCTTTTGTTTGCTTTCATATACTCTATACGAGACAGGGTATATAGTACTATCAATTAATTTTCAATCGTGGATACATATGTATTCTTAAGATATTGAAACGGCTACCATTATTGGTATCAAACCAATAACGATTCATACAAGCTAAATCCTCTAATCGATAATTAGGCCAAAGAAAGAACTTCAATTTAATTAATTCATTTTTCTCTTTATAAAAGGGTTTCCTTTCATCCAAAAATTGACTCCAGTTTTTTACATTGGTTTCATTGCAAAATACTGAATTTCTATCGACACCATCCCAATTCAAAGAATTAAAAAAACTTCGAATTCTCAATTCTCTACGACGTCTAGACCATAAAATATTTTCAGGAACAAGCAAATCAAAATGATTTTGTTCTGTATTTATTCTTTGAGTTTGAGGTTGCAGAATGAATTCGTCAAAATTCTTTTTAGCAACATATCTTTGTTCTCGGTATCTTTGATTAGTTTGGTGTTTACTTTTATGAACCAACGAAATACCTATGGTTTGATACATAAGAAATTCTCCATTATTTTTTACAGAGAACCGAATGGGTTCGATAATCAATACCCCCTTCTTTAGTAAGTCTGTAAGAGGTAAATTTGCCTGAATCAGCATTGTATCCAAACACATTTCTCTCCTTTGAATTGACGATATAGTAATTTTGGTTGGATTTGTCAGTCGAAGCAGGAGACAATATACCTTGATATTTTCGAGCAGACTTTGATTCAAAGCATCCTTCCATTTCAATTGAAAAAGCAAATAACGTTGCAAGAACAAATCTAGTTCTGCTTCCGTGTTGCTTTTGTATTGTTTTTTAGTTTTACCCTTTTTTGTGTCTGATTCCACGTAATCTTTTTCAAGATCGTTTTGATGTTTTGAGAAAACAGGGCCCCGATTTTCTTTGTTTTCTATACTCGATCCATGCTCTCTTTGACTTGCGGGTTCTTTTGCTTCTTGAATTCTATTCTGTTTTTTTTTATTTGATGGTATAAAAAAGTTTTGTTTTTGGTTTTGACTAACCTTTTCATTTGTATTCAAATTTAAAAGAAGGAATTTGCTTGGTATAATCCACGGTTTTATTTTATAGACATTAGAAAGTAGTAAAAATTCTGGAAAGAACCAAAATTCCAGATTCAATATGGGACGATTAAATATTTTTTCATTCATTCCCATCCAATCAAAAAAGACTTTTTTCGAATTTTTTTGAGTTTTTTCTGGATTTTGATGAGTTGTAAGATAAAAAACCCCCTTTTTCTCAATTATTTGATAATTATCAATTATTTGATAATTATTAATACCAATTTGAGTATTTGGATTACTGTTGGTATCGATTTTAACCCAGGCCTCAATATCTCCTTTTTGTCTAAGAGAAAAATGGAGAATTTTCCAATCAAAATATTTTCTATCGAGATTTCTTTCTATATCTAGAATATTGCCTTTTCTTAGATAATTATTGATATGCAGATTGCCGGACATATCAACAAAGTTGTGTTTGGACGGGTTGAAATTATATGAAATTTCGAAGTTCTTTTTGACTTGAAAGGGTAATCTAGAAATAAATGAGTCATTTTTATTTTCATAATTAATCGATTTAGATGCTAAAAGATCATATCTATAACATTTTTTAAAATTATCTTTTTCGTTTGATAATGAATAGAGTTTCAAATCATTTTCTTTTTTGTAATGACTTAATTGGTCTTTTTCATATGAATTCCATTTGTTTAAGTTTCTATTTTTATTTTGAGTCATACAACTTTGATTAACTTTAGTTCGCCATTTTTTTGGCATTAATCTAGACCATCTAATCTGAGATAAATCGTATTGATAATGCCGTCTTAACCAGTTTTTCCATTGATTGATTCTATAACTCTGAAGTTTCTTATGTTTTAATTCTGAATGAAATATTCCTAGTGTTCTAAAATAGTCCTTTATTTTAGTCGTAAGGAAACAAGACATTGTGTTATATTGAAGAACAGATTTAAATTTAGACAAATTAATAACTTGGGTTTGTGATAATTTGTAAAATACATATGCTTGTGACAAGTAGGATAAATCACAAAAAATATGTGAATTTTGCTTACTAATATTATAAACTGACTTTTTTATAGTCGAAATAAAGATAAAGTGCATTTTTTTATTATTAATTTTTTCTTGATTTATTTCATTATTGGAAATGGATTTCTCAATCAATTTGTTTGTTGATTCAAGAAAGAGTTGTGTAGTAATTCTAGGAATATTAATGATAGATAAAAATAGATCGATGTATAATCTTGGAATGAATAATTTTCGAAAATAATGGAATTTCCGTATTACTTGAGTATTTCTGTTTTTTAATTTTTGGAAAAAATTTTTTGGCGATTCGAATTTTTTAATATTATTTGTTTTATTAGTATTAGGCTTAATGTCTATTTCTGGAGTTACTTTCTTTTTCTCTTTTGTAATTCTTTCTATTTGATTTTTTATTGTACTTGTTCTATCAGTCAAATCCTTCATTTTTGTTTCTATCAGTGAAGAATTTAGCCGATTTCCAGATTCAATTTGACTAAATGATTCGTTAATTATTTGATTACTAATTAGATAATCTTTATCTTTTTCCGTTTCATTCGATTCAGAAATTTCTTTGAATCTAAATAATATAAATAGATTTATTTTTGAAAGTTCTTTTTTTATTTTTTTTAGAAATCCAATACTTTTGATAAGCCATTTTTTGGCTTCTTTGAAAACTCTTCTAAATAATTTTGTTTTTCTTTTTAAAATTTTTAGAGTTCTAAAATATTTCTTTTTGAATTTGGCAATTTTTTTTTCGAGTTCTTTAAAAATGGGCTCAAAAAAGGAAGGGCGCTTTCGGGGAGAACCAAAGGGAAGTTCAGTTTCCATTCCCCAAACTGTTAAAAAACAAAAATCATCTTTTTGTTTTTTCTTTTTCATTAGCTCTCTGCGGGAGGGGTACAGTTTAGATATATGCCAAGGTTTCAGACAAAAAGGAAATAAAATTTTGATCTGAATCCCGTCTCTCAACCAATTTTTGGGAAATTCTGTTTCTGATAATTGAACACCATTATAAGTACATTTAATCTGCATTTCTCTATTCCATTCCTGAAAATCTTCAGACCATTCAGGAAGTTGCAAGAATAACATACGCCCGATATTTTTGGCTATTATCAATGAAGGTAATATAATATATTTTCGAAGAATTGATTGAGTTATTAACATGTAACCTCTTACCATTTGCGCAAGAATAATGCTATCCCAGGCTTCTGCGATCATTATACGTGTTTCTTCCTTTTTTTTGTTCGCCTCTTTTTCGTCCTTTTCTTTTGTCTCTTCTCTTTTTGTTTGTTCTTCTCTAGACGCTAGAATCTTGAATTTTCCTCCTTTACCTGTCCAATTTCGAAAAATTGGTTTAATCAGTTCAGAGATATCAAAAGAAAAAAGACGGAAGGGGGTTATTCTGTCGACAAAAAGGGGGGAATGTACATTTGCTTGAAATAGTTTCGAAATAGAAGTTTTGCGCCTTTGAGCACGCATAGAGCCTTTAATTATACCGCGCCGAAAATCTGATAGTTGCGAATAGCTTATTAAAACCAGTTCCTCCTCATCAGGATCCTTAGTCGCGTTGTTTTTGTTGTTGTTGTTGTTAGTCTTGTCAGTAAAAACAACAACACGTTTCGATTTTCTTAAACGAAGTTGATGATCCATTGATATGCGATCTTGAAATTCACCCATTTGTTGGTCCAATTCGGTGATTAATTTATGTGACCAGCGAGATACTTTTTTACTGATTTCTTTTATTCCAATCGACTGTTTTCCTGATTTTATCTCATTAGGATCAATTGCCTTGAATACAAATTTTACAAATCTCGTTCTTTTTTCTGAATTCACCCTTTCCTGTTCTTGGTCTGAAAATAAAGAAAGGCCTTTCAAATTTAAACTAGATTTTGGTTCGTTACCTTCGTTACCAAATTCATTGATTAAAGTTAAGAACTCGTCATTTTCAGTTGATAATGGTTTTTTATCAACCGTATACGCTTTTTGTTCAAATTCTTGGTAATCAGTATTCGGAAGAAAGATAGTATGAATCCTATTTAGTCTCACTTTCTCTTTCCTATTTTCTAGCAAAGTATTTTTTATTATTGAAGATGAAACTCCTTTTTTGATTGTTCCGCGATATGGTCCATTTAACAAAGGATCATACACTCTAGGCATGTATTCTTTTTTAGTATCATCATTACACAATCTAGTCTGTGTTTCGAGTATATCCAGAGAAAGAGATTCCTTGTCTAGAATTTCAAGTCGATTTACAAATTCCTTATTCAGAGTATTACTTTTTTCTTTGTTGGTAGAAACCCACTGATTGTCCAAT